GTCTCGGAAAGCACGGACGAGCCACATGCAGGGAAACTTGCACGTGTGGTTCTGGCCGGGGGCCCCGGTATACTGTACTAATATGTGTAGGTCCTCGTAATTCGAGTGAGATTGTCATGGCGCAAAAGCAGATATGGTCCGGTATTCCCTTGTTCCCTGTATTGGTTATGTTCTTTATTTCTTGTTTAGCAGAAACTAATCGAGCTCCGTTTGATCTCCCAGAAGCGGAAGCTGAATTAGTTGCAGGCTATAATGTAGAATATGCGCGGGATGCGATCCTTAATAGTTCACTGTTGGCGGAAGCCAATGTCCCGGGGTCCCGGGGACTCATTCTGACTGAAACAGGGGGTGGTCTTTACCAACTTCAAAATTCTCGATTTTAGGAAAGCCAAAAAACGTGAACGCCTAGCGCGAACCTTATTGAAAGGTCCCCTTACTATAGTATAGATAGGCTCGAAGCTATTTGACTTTGATTGCAGGGTATCGTCAGATACTCCTTTAATAAGATAGAAAGGGCTTTCTTGCTTGTTTAGTAAAGTAAAGTCACGCTTTTCATTTTGATAGGAGTAGGTGCTTGCTGGGGCAGGGCACTCTTCATTCTTCATTCGAAACCAATGAATGTCGGGTCGAGGGTTTCTGCCCTGTTATCAAAAAGGTAGTTTGGTAAAACCCCCCCCTTAAACGAGCACGGGGCTTAGTCAAGTAGAACCGGGTTGCGCTGCCTGATGCTCCGATCGAAAAGAAATCAGTGGGGCCATGCCGGTACGACTGAATATGCGTTAGAAAGGTCAATCCCTCCCCTACGACACCAAAAACCCGGGCCGAATAAGAGCCCGCCCGCTTCCATAGAACAATATCGTGGCAACGTAGACTTAAGTGGTCATATTGGATCCTTGGGAACCATCACAAGTACGGCCGGCCTATATTTAAACGAGAATGCCGTGTCGTCCAGCGGAGCCTAGAAGAAGGTGACTCGCGCAGACAGCTGACTCCTTTTCAATAGAAAAGAATAACCAACCCAGCTGGCTGGTCAATCTCAGAGATCTTATCGGCCGGCAAACCGGAGACGGACGACCACGGTCCCGACCTTACCAGCACCGAAGGTGTACTAATCAATGAACTTTCGAAACCTACTTTTTCTTTCTTTTCTGACAAAATCAACCAAGCTTAAGCGGTCACGACAACATCCAAAGGTTACCTTTGGATTCTAAAGATTTAGCTTCTTATGATGACCTGGTCGAGAGAGTACAATACATTGGTGTAAAAGATTGAGTGGGATCTGTGAGGTTGGTTATAGTAAGGCCCGGCTGTCAAGCTAAAGCTTGCCTCTATAGTGGGGGGGCAGTCTCCCTTTCTAGATGGAGGGTATAGCCCTAATCTTCGGCCCGGGGTTTCTGTTGAGGGCAACGAAAAGCGAAGCTCTAGACTGGTAGGTGGTAGGTATATATTCCATTTTCTGCTTAAGGTTGCTTTGAGAGGAAGTTTTGAGGAAAGAGAGAACTTTCAAACATCAGAATAGTCTCTTTTTCCTCGTCCTATCGAAGAAGTCTTCCTTTCTTATCTTAGGAGTTAAGCGATGAGTTGGGTAAGCTTCTTAAGGGTATGGCTTCTCCGGGGCGACTAAGGACACACCCAACCAAACGATCGGTAAAACGGGTCTCCTTTGGTACAATCTCCTCTTCCGGGTCTATCCCGTACGCTTGTTTTCAAAAAGTAGAGTAAAAAAGCATTCTATGAACGAATTCCTTCATAGATAGAGTAGATAGAAATAGACCTTCTTTAAAGCGGAGAAAGATCAGTCCATTATTTCGAACTAAATCACATACACATATATATAATATAAGGGGGTAAGGCTTGAGTCTACTTTCGATTAAAGTTTCGATCGAGTAGAAAGAAGACTCACTACTCAATTCGAAGGCGAAGCCCCTTGCTGCCTTTACAAAGATTTTCTTTCCCTTTTTTGCTTCTTTTGTTTGAATATGCTTAACACACTTTCTGGTCGTCCCTCCAGCACACGGGGATCGGCCCTACGCACCGGGGACGAAGCATAGAGGTTACTTTAGCCTGTTGTACTGGAGTGCTTCATCGTCAAAAGAACAACAATGGGTTGTAGCATTTTATATTGATTTGTCTAGAGGATGTAAAAGAGGGCTTTCTCGTCTAAAGGCAGGGGTGAGCTTTCTCACTATAGAATTCGCACTACGAACGAAAGACCAACGAGGATTCAGGAGGAGAAGGAGTAGGAGCTAGCTTTCATTGAAGTAGAGGCACGAAGTAGCGAAGAATTTCGATTAAAAGAAAGGGAAAAGTGTGAAGAACTCAAATTAAAAATCCTTTCCATCCCACGAATCCAAAACTCATTTTTGAAAGCCGGGGTTACCTCCGGTAACCACGCCACTGATTTCTCCAACGAAAGCAATCGACATGATGATTCCTAGCGAAAACTCGCGAAAAGGAATCAAGCCGGAAGCTTCGATTGAAGAGATTCAATCTTGCACCATCTTCCACTTTTATCGAGATCCGGAGTTTTTCGAGAAAAGGTCCCATCCTTCAATATCATGATTGGGTCAACCAGGCCAGATCATGAGTCAAATATCATGATCGGGTCGACCAGGCCAGATCATGAGTGAATAGAAAATCGAAAACGTACATAGCTGTTCCAGCTGAAATACTTGGAATAATTCTACCACTTCTACTAGGAGTAGCCTTTTTAGTGCTAGCTGAACGTAAAGTAATGGCTTTTGTGCAACGTCGAAAGGGTCCTGATGTAGTGGGATCGTTCGGATTGTTACAACCTCTAGCAGATGGTTCGAAATTGATTCTAAAAGAACCTATTTCACCAAGTAGTGCTAATTTCTCCCTTTTTAGAATGGCTCCAGTCACTACATTTATGCTAAGTCTGGTTGCTCGGGCCGTTGTACCTTTTGATTATGGTATGGTATTGTCAGATCCGAACATAGGGCTACTTTATTTGTTTGCCATATCTTCGCTAGGTGTTTATGGAATTATTATAGCAGGTTGGTCTAGTAATTATAGGGGGCGGCCGTTCGGTCGCCTATGATACTAGGACCAATAGGTAAAAAATAGCTTTGTGCCGCAGGTGTTGAACGATCTACTCTACACAGGTGTGGGCTTACAGGGCTAGGGCTCATAAACCTTTTCTTTCATTCATCAATAGGGCTCTGCTTGCTTACTTTTCCGGGCCGGAATCCAGAAATTGAAGTCATAAAAAAGAGATCTTTCTCTTCGCACCTCAGATCAAGAGGAAGGGCTATAGTATAGTAGGCGAGCGAGTTAGCGAAGACGCTTAGACTAATAGATAAGAGAGCGTCGGTGCGTAGCCTTCATTCTACTACGCTACGCAAAGGTTACGAAGTCACTCGACGTTAAAAGAGTCCAGGGATAACACCATACCTACATAGAAGAACCGCTGTTCGCTGACTTTCTAAGGTCTAACCTTTCGCTCCCTTACTGAAAAGGCGTGTAACGCTTCGCACCACTGATAGACTACTTATTAAGATTCAATTCAAAAGGCGGCTACTTAGCCCTACATTAGCGGGACTAAGTAAGGCCTGAGGCCCCCTTCGAATCCGTAAATTTGAAGAGCATGCCGCAACAAAAGGATGGTCCCTTATGCATTTCTTTCTTTCTGGAAGGGAAAATAAAGTACCCCCCATCATGGTGAACCTCTCCTTGTGATCGTGATGAGGTAGATGCCTTCCAGCCGGGGGGCGGATCGAATCGGAGTTTCCTTAGGTAGCCACCGACCTACAGTTATCCTTAAACTTCCGTGCTTGGTGGAGAAGAAGCGAACAAAGGTACGCTCGCTTGTTGTCTTGTTCTCTGCCGCGAACTGGGATCGCTCGCCAGCTAGGTCAGATTGGAGCAACATTGTATGAGAACATATTACCAATATTCGGGGACAAGGGGCGGAACGACCTCTCGATCTACTTACTGCAGCCCAGGAAGAAAAACATCGTCTAGGCGTTCTCTGTTGCTCCGATCTCCTCTACGCCTAGGACGTTGTCTGGGCCAAGAGCCATAGTTAGTTGCTGTTTCTATTTTGTTTTTTTGTTCGTTGTTGATACCGGCAAGACCCAGCCAGATGATGTCTGCTGGTTGGTAGTGAGAGGATTCTTAGTACCTGCATACTCAAAAGAGAGCGCTGGTTAAAAAACAATCATTTGATTTTGTTTCTTGCTCTCTCTTAGCAGCGGGAAAGGAGTCTATCTATCTGCCTAGCTTTGGTAGATTTCCCTCAACGCAATCTAAAGAAATTCTCCAAATCCCTTTTTGGATAAGTCCGACGACTCAGCAGCAGTGCGGAATTGACTTTCTCGTCCGGTGGATCTGATCTATAGTTAGGGGACAATACATACCAAAAGGCTCGAAGAAAGGACGATAAGAAAGCAGAATCAAAAAAAGGTATGTAATCGCTAAAGCGAAGATTTTGGATTGATTTGAACCTGTAGCCAAGCCAAGGTGAAGGGTGGGTCTAGGCTTCGGAAGCATAACAGAAATAGCCTAAATCTTCCTCAGAAAGGAGCCAAAAAGCATAAACTAGGCTAGGCCTTCAGGGCGACTCGCTTAGCATGGTGAGTGAATCAGACCGCAGTGACACAGTCGTCCAAAGCTTTTGAACCCGAAAAAAAGATGGAATTCTCCTTACTCTAAGGAGTAAGTGAGTCTAAACTACCTTACTCTAACGAGTAAGTGAGTCTAAACTACCTTACTCTAACGAGTAAGTGAGTCTAAACTACCTTAAAGGGAAGCCAATCTTCATAAAAGAAAGACGCCGGCCAGCCTAGCTCATTCTTGGATGAAGAGCCCCTTTTAGTCTGACTGACATCATTCTTGAATGAAGAAAAGCGAGATCCTGCCACCACACGCGAGGGTGCACGGAAAGCAAATCTTTCCCTTTTCAGTTGTTACAACGAGGCCGAATGAGACCCGATTCTCTTCTGTGAATGGAATGTCTTCCCCCATCCCTTCGTTTACTAACTGTAACTGAATGCCACGCCCTAGCGAACCTCAGAGGAAGGAAAAACCACCGAAAGGGATAGAAGAGCACGCATTCGACTAGCTTCCTGAGTCTTGCAACTCAGCTCCTTCGTAACCAGAGTCTTGCAACTCAGCTCCTTCGTAACCAGAGTCTTGCAACTCAGCTCCTTCGTAACCTGACTGACGCAACTCAGCTCCTTCGTACCTTGTGATAAGGTTGAAACTGGTCTTGAAGCATAGGCTAGGCAAGGAAGCTCTCCTACAACTCGAGAATAGTCGGGAAAGGGCATAGAAGGGCTTTTAACGCTTAAGATGGGCAATAGATAGGTTATGTAATCGCTCAAGCTTATTCAAGCTTTTTGGAAGGTAGTTTACTTGCTTACTCAAGAGAGTAAGGAATGTAGCTACTTCCTGTCTTGGTGTATGTCAAAGAAGTGGCAGTGTCAGCAGTTGAAAAAGAATCCATGGGGCTGGGTGAAGCCCATTAGGCGACCCTGAGTGGAATACCCGTCCTTAGCTCGTTAACTCCGCTGTTCTCCCCATAGTCTTTTAAAGCGATGCCTTCTCTTCCTAAGCTTGGTTCATCTACTCTTCTTTCTATGATGATCACTATCAATTCTCCTCGTACTGTACGTCAGTCCGTTCTTTTTCGCTTTCCGTCGGGCAAGTCTCAGTCTTTTATTGGGGGTTGGTCAGAGTGCTGGCCCATGGTCGGCGGATCAATCATCCGATTTTGTCCAGTTGAAGGTAGTGGAAAGCGTTTACGCTTTACGAAACGAGTGGTTTTCAAAGCTTCCGAGTTGGTAGAGCTTCGAGCGGGAACTTCTCGAAAGGAGTGTTGGCAGATCGACCTAAGGGCACGTGGCTAAGTGAATTGAAAAACAAATCAAAACGCCGTCAATAAGAAGGAAGTTCAGTTGTCAATTGTTGGACCACAGGCCTTTCATGTTGAAAGGGGACCGTTGAAGAGTGCTTTCCTACGGTGTCTGCCGTTGGAGAGCATTTCTCCATAAAAGAAAGTATGCCACTGGTGGGGTCCTCCCCTGCAATCTATGTTGGAGAGTCGGCTTGCCTAGTCTTAGCGGAAAGCTAGCGATCGCTAATTCTTTTGTCATGGGCAAAGTTCTTTCAATCCAATCTCACGGAAATAGCTTATACATATCGGGGTACTGTAGGAGTCTTGAATTTCGTAGAGCTAAAGATTTGCATTTCCGACCATATTGTACTTGATGTTATGGAAGAAAGAGAAGAGCTAAAAAACTTTCGATTTAGAGGCGATACTTACTGCACCCGATTGCCCTGCACAGCCGTCTTAAGCAAATGAACCCGTGGATAAGGAAATTTGCATTTCTTGCAGACCGATCTTCTGCCGAGTTCCCCCCTCAGCTCACGCGATAATCGGGACAGAGAGAATGGACTTGATTCACCACCTTTGCCCACGAGCCGTCCGGCAAGAATGAGAGCAAGAATTTCCACGTCCAGTAAGAAGTAGGGAGACCGCCCCTCACTCTCGTCAGCTGTACATACGTCACCTTCCATTGTCTTAGCGAAGATTTCAACATACTCCTGCGCGCCGGGAAGTTCATTCCTTACCCTAGAAAGCCAGTCTTCTTCGAAACCCGCCAATCCATCTTTAAGCGAGAATCGGAAGATCTAGTCCTGGTAGGTTTCAATACGCGGGCGAATAGCGGGATCGCACAGCACTTATATAATACGCAATTCGCGCGTGAATGTACACGATCATCAAATGTGGAGGAATTCCCACCCCTTTCATTTAGTGCTCGCTCCGGTACACTCTTGGGTTGGATATACAGATTGAAAACAAGGATTGAGAATGGCTCGCCCTGAGGTTGATACGGATTGAAGCTAGTCTGGTTCTCTTTTCTTTCTCCGTTGATCCGATCAGACAAGATAATAGAAGACATTTTTCTTTCGACTGAACCTGCTTTCCCTATTCGTTATGAGGGCACTTTTTGACCTATCCTATAATCATGCTTCGAAACTTTCACGAGCTTCCTTTTCTATAGGCTAGATCGAGGGCTTTCGAAACGAAGTACTTGGATTGCTTTCCTTCCCCCACTTAATCGAAATCTCCTTCACTCACAACAGAAGGCTTTGGCTCGACTCAAAGAACTGGGTCACTTATAAAACTCCCTTTTGAGCTAACTGCACCAGATATTCTCACTCGAGCAAAAAGAATGGAATTAGCCGAAGATCACTTCACTACCTTTTGAGGTAAGAAGAGTTCCTATTTTAACTAAGATCGGATACCTGCTTGAAGAATACAAGAAGGAAGAGACCTCGAACAAAGACAACTAGCCCTTCCCAGAAAAGAAGGGAGGATCTTGGGATCTTTCATTCCTAGGGCTTAAAGACTGGCTTCGCACCTTTTGTCTTCGTCTTTCTGGCAATGTAAGTAAGTTAGTTCAATAGAAGCTGGATTTCTAGGTGAAAGCTCAGTTTAGCCAAGCCTTGAAAGTTGAAACTATCCATGAGCTGGACGAATTCCTTTTGTGAAAGGCTCAAAAGTATAGCGAGTTAGGCGAGAATTGTCTCAAGATTAACAGAATTACTTAGGGGAATATGGAAGATGAAGGGAGTTGAGTATCAACTCACCTCCCCCAACCCCATTTCCGTTCGGGTGAGAAAATCAGAGAATATTCACCGACATATCCGATTTAGATAAACTGCGCCGGGATCAAGCCCTCTGTAGTTCAATTTCTTGGTCAAGGCTTCGGGTAAGCTTTTTTTAACCGGAATCTTTGGCTCTGAAAGCAGAGAAAAGCCTTTGCTAGCCTGTCGATCACCCCGACTTACTTTCACTTTATTAGTATAGGATAAAGTGGTATGGCATGTGAACAGGGAAGAAACTTTCCTTGAAAGAAAGGTGCGTAGCCTTTTCCTAGGAAAGGATTAGGATTCGGAGTTAGGTTTGGTGTGAAATTCTCTCACCAATTCTGCACCTCTGTTCTCCCTAGTATGAAAAGTTGTGAAGAGGGAAACTATCTTACATGACAAATGCTACAAATCGACCGCTATTAGATAGATAGATTCGCCTCGAGGGTTGTGCAATAAGGCTTGTTCTCTCTTTCACACGGAGCGCTAACTCGAAATCTCATAGAATAGACAGATCGGATCGTAACCAGGCGAAAGAGAGTTCCGACTTCTTCAAGGACTGCAAGAGCTTCGATCTAGACCGAAACAAATAAAAAGAAAGGTAGTAAGCAAGCAGGATTTTCATGTATTAAGCATATAGCTAGCGAGCGAACCTTCCCATAGTGTATCGGCAGAGTCAAGCTCCCTTCCTCCAAGAATTGAATCAGAAAGAGCGGATCTTGTCACTTCTGAATATCACCTTTCAAAAATGTCTGCAAACTTCTCCTCCCCCGTACTGAATGCTTCCTTCTTCACTATCTTTATAGAATCCTACGCCTCCCTCGGTTCACGTCAAAGCCCATCGCGGCAGCATAAGACACGACAAAAAAGAAAAGACTGGAGCCTAAGGATTGGATTTTCATTTATTTCATTTCATCGAGCTAAAGTAAAGCAAGAGCGAAAAGCCACTCAACTAAAAGAGGGGCGGGGTAGTTTTCTTTGATGGAGATGTCCTGGTGTCAGCAACGGGAGCAATGAGAGCAAATCTGGTAAGATAATGCGGGGGTTTCAGCGAAACGAGACTTTGGTTTCCGTGTACGGTATGTGTGGATTGTTGCGCAGAACGGGGCTTGACTTTAAAAGTAGTGAAATGGCAAAAGAGGAAGTCTCACTATAGGCTAGGAGCCATCGATTAGCTCGGCTTGTCCTATGTTTTAGCTTAACTCATCCTATCGACTGTTGTGTAAGGGTTGACCCCTTGAGCTCTCGTCTAGCGGCCTTTCGATTAGACAACAAAGATAGTGGAAGTAGCATGATGGGAGCTTCTTAGCGCTTAGGCCACCTCCCTTATATTGAGGAGATGGTAAACAAGACTTTCTATGCTACGATCTTTCTTTCAATTTTATATATTCAATTCACCGATCCATTCATTCAATTTAAATTGAATAATAAAAGAAAGCAAATAAACAGAGAAGAGATCAAGATGACTACAAAATTCATACCAGAATTTTGGATTGTACTAGCTTAACTGAAGCTAAACCTAATCGAAAGAAAAACCCCAACAAACCAATCTTTGTTATGCCGTATGGAACCCTAGTTTCTGTTCAAGCATTACCCTAGTCTTACTCTTCATGTGGAGAACACAGCTACACATGGATTGTACCCACCGGTAAAGTACATACAGGGAGTTCTCTACAGTATCTATGCTACCTGCTAGTTCCTGTGGCCCATAGCTTACCGATTTCATCATCCTCTTTACCTTTTTTGGGGGTTAATCTTACCTTCTTCCCCATGCGGTTAACCCTTTTTTCTTTTTTATTGAGAGTCCTTATAAAAGGACCACTTCTTCTAATACCGGGGCCTGGGGTTTTGGATTTCTTTCTTTTTTCGGAAAGTTTTGCCCTTTGTCTGGGCAGTAATGAGGGTCCTCCCTTAGCCATACCCGATTCTCAAAATACTTATTGGGAAGAACACGCAATAGATGTTATTTATCAATGGGGCCAGGTTCCAACGGAGCAGCCCAATGGCCATCCCATGGTCAACCAAGAATTCCACGATGACCAGGAAGTAGATCAACCCCATCCCGCCATAGCGAGAATGGAGTATGATTCTACGGAATACAAGGATATTTCAAGACTTTCTAGGTTGTGTGAGAAATGGCAGGAGAAAATATTCCAACGTGTCCGAAACGGCTTACCGCAGCAGGGAATTTTGATTGAAGATGAGATTGATATCAAAAGAGCGTTATCCATGTTTTTCTTTGAAAGTGAAGAAAGGGAGCCAAAACAAAGGCTTTCCTTTCTTCGTCGTACTTATTCATCATTAGAAAACCCAAACAGTCCTAAATGGCTACCCATTATTCGCGAGATTGAAAATCTATTAAACAACTAAACTGGGGAAAGACCCTCTTCTGGTCTTTCTTTATTTCGGCCTTGCGGCCCATCAAATGAAGTTCTATGCCCATGAAGAATGAATAAATATTCCCTTTTTTCTGTTCTATACTGATAGGTAGTCTTACGTTGCCATTGCCTTATTAATATTAAGTAAGGCGTACACGATTGGGATGAAAGGCGAGGCCCTGTTTCAGCAATGGAGCAGGGGGAAGAGAGAGTGGGTGGTGGGCTCTTTTCTATTTCGATATTCTACTATGTAATAGAAAGCTGTTTTTTCTTTCCCACTTTTGAATTCATTCTTTGCTGCGCTGCTTTTTCAATTTAAAGATTTAAAGAAGAGAAAGGGCATCTTTCCCCACTAGGACAGGGCTATGAGAGATAAGTCTTCTTTCTTCTCTTATGATAACAATAGTTGAATGAAAAGAACGCTCCTAAATGCAACCGTCCCCTTTTTTTATATGATAGCACTCGGTGCAACTCAAGATAGTCTACTATTGCCGATAGCTCATAAATCAATGAAAAAAATGTAATAGGATACAATACACATATATGGAGAGAAAGGACGTAGCAAATGCATTATAAAAAGGGGGGGGGGCGGGACCAATTCAACATACTTACTATGTATACTACCCTTTCCCTGCCAGTACCCACGGAAAGAGAAATTGAAGTTCAAAATCAGTGGGTCTCGTTGTTCTACGAAGAGTGACATGTCTAGTGGAGATATTAAATACGAAAACTTCTCCCAATCCACGAGGATTACGCTTCTAGGCAATATGCCACCGATGACTACCACTGCAGGAGGAAGTCTGAGTGAAAGAACGAGTGTAAGACTTTCGAGGGAGGCAACTGAAGCTAGTCGGGTTTAGGTCTGATATTTGCTTGCCTGAATCCATAAAAAGGGCTTTCTTTGGTTTGTTAGTTGTTTTCCGAACTGCGTCAACTTCTACTGGCGGTGGCGCTGCTGGATGCTTCTGATTCAATTCCTGGTCTACCTTCTCTTTCACAACCGAGGAGTACACATCGATGAGCTTAAGTAAGCCTTTTTGATTACTACACTTTGTTGATGCAACGAACTCTTTCTATTCCACGAGTAGACACCTTTCGAGAGAGTCTTCCTTTCATAGGCTTGCTCTTTTGACCTTGAGAAGAGAAATTCCTACGAGATGATTAATGAATGTAGGTCTGGTATCTTTAATTCGCGGTAGGTGTGAAGCAACTTCACGATCCAATGAATTCCCTAAAATCGGATGACACAAGGCGAACAAGAATAGACTGATTGATCCAGGTAGCGACAGGCTCCAATCGAAAGGAACCGCGCGTAGGCTAGAAAGACGTATAGACAAGCCTTTCTTTAATGATGGATCGCTTTTCGTGACTTTTCTTTCCATACCTGGTGGTGAATCAAAGCTAGAAGTGGTTTATCCAGGCTGGTTGAACCCCCGAAAGAAGCACCAATCGCTATCATGGTTGGAGCATAGATAGCAAAGGTATGGGTAGAGGTCAAATGCACACATCTACCAGGTAGGTCAAAATCATTCCATACCTATATCTGGTAATAGGCTGAACATTACTTCAGCCTATTACGAACTCAGAGGCCGGGTCAACAATCTAATAGATTGCATTCCCCCGTTCGAGAGTAAGAATCCTAGCCAGGCGAAGATCCACTGGATGGTAGGCGGAGTGGAAGCAGAACCGGAAAAGGCAGCAATTCCAGAGACGGTTGACCGAGCGGAGGCATCCGCCTTTCTTAGAGCAAAGCGATACAGTTAAATAGACGTCCAGTCCCCGATCCCGTTGACTGAGAACCAAAAAAGCAGTGGCCCGTCGCGGAGGCAAGCTTGAGCTTGAATCAGCTTCAGGCTTTCAAGCAAAAGAAGCGTCTGCCAACGGTAATAGCTTTAAAGGGTCAAAACCTCATATCCGTTGTTATACTTGGTCTAGAGGCGCTATTTACGCCCAACCTTTTTACCAAAAAGAGGCAACTTCAGGACCATCTCCCGCTTATTGATTAGGGCGAAGAAACTCGATCGGCTACTAGAAAGGAGCAAAGGCGAAGGACGGCACTCAACGAGCCGACAAGACAAATAGTAGTGCCGGTTCAGTGAAGTCAAGTCTTTACGTCTATAGGGGCTCCCCTTTAGTAAAAGGGAGGGGAAATTTTTTCTTCATCCGGGGGTTCATTTCATTCATTTTTAACTAAGTTAAGTAAGGCTGATTAGTGAGGTCTTAAAAACTGAATAGAATTCATGATCAGCCATGAATTCTATTTGTTTGTGCTTTCAGCAAGTAGGCAAGGCGATTGGTTTCTATGTTTTAATCGGATACCAATTGCTTGGATGCGTTTGAAAGCCTCGAGATGACTTGCTTGCTGAAAAAATGCTTTCTAGGTTTGCTTTGTGTCTTCGTAACAAATGGTCCATTTATTGATGGGCGAACGACGGGGATTGAACCCGCGCGTGGTGGATTCACAATCCACTGCCTTGATCCACTTGGCTACATCCGCCCTTACCCCCGAACGGGTTTAAGTCTCTATCTACGATCAGATCCTTTCAGAACCAACCCCTATGACCGCTATCAAAGAGAAGCTTTTTCCTATACTATAAGTCTATTGTTGTGTTTTGGAATTAGGTTGAAGCCTTGCCTTCAACAATCGATACCGATTGCCTGGCAAAGCTTCAAAGGTTGGGCTGTTCACTTCATTCATTTTACTTCACTTTACTTAAGATTAAAGTAAAGATAGGGGGCAGGCGGGCAGTGAAGGCTCATTTAGTAGACAGCGAGCGAGCAGCAAGCACCTACTCCTATCCTATCCAAATGAAAAGCAGCAAGCTCCGCAACAAAAGCGAAGCGAGCCTCTATCAGAGAAAGCCATTCTTGCAGAACAAAGTCTAGGTTCTGGAAGAAGCGCACCCCTAAACTACACGCTTTGAAGCCCCTACTTTTCTATTTCATTTATAGGAGATTTATAGAAGCCCGCTCAAAGCGCCTTTCTATAATATAAGGCGTCTCGGACGTTCTTCGCATGTTTGAGCGGATACCCCTTTCAGTCAGTAAGATTGTCAAAAGGCGAAAGTCAACTTTCCTTTATGACTAAACAAATATAATAGGGCGAGGGCGCTAACGAACAAGAAAGGGTAGCCTTTCTATAGGGATCGCTATAGATAGTATAAGGAGCCTTTACTTTCTAATAGAATGCCCTTCTTTCTCAAAGTCAAGTTTCTCGCTTCTTGCTTTAGAAAGATTGCAGGGGATCGTCGATCTCTTCCTTCAGGTGGCTCCGCCCTATCTATTCATCTCTTTTTTCAAATGGATATATTTAGGGGTCTCTCTTGTTCATAGATATAGATCTTGAAAGCAGAATCTAAATATAGAAGAACCAACACTTAAAGGGCGTAACCAACGGAAGATTCTCACCCTGTCCCAGACATTGTTCTCCGACGATGTCCCCTGGACGGAAGGGGCCACCATTCTCTTTCTTTCTTCAATCGTTCGGATCAGGACAAGTGGGTTGGTTCGTTTCCTCCCCCTATCTACGCAATTTTCTGTCTTCGTTCGTGATCATGTTGGGCAAAAGGTAGTTTTAGAGGAGCGGATGTGAAAGGGCGATCCCCCCCTTTCCATTGAAGTAGGGAGGGCCTCCTTCCCCACCATTCCGGCCTATTATTGATAGGGATTTTACCAATGCTGAAGGTAGCTTGCTTACCAAGCCACCCACTTGAGAAGCTAGTCGCCAGAAAGAAGCGACGAGGGCTGTCTACGAAGCTCCTCCCCCTGTAGTCGTAGTACTCGGCTCGTTGCTACTTTGATTCAAAAGGTAATCGACGGTTCCCGACTTTCTCCGGTTTTCGCAATCGTAACCATTTGTCATTCCGATTACTTCATCCATAAACAGAAATTTTCTTTTTCTTTTTTGAATTAGAAAGAACGGGGCCTTACTTATTCAGGGAAGATGAAAGACAAATCTAGAGATCAGAAGGCTTTATGATCGGAGAAAGGGAAGGGGCGTGGTTGGTGTGTCACTAGATCGGTAAGGGAACCCGTAGGAAGGCGAGCTACGTGAGGCCGAATTCACATCAGAAATCGCCAACATGAACACAAACGAAATCTTGAATTGCGTATAGAAACAAAACGAACCACTTCTATTCTCGGAGCTGAGGTATATGAAGAATGGCTTTTTGGTCCCTTTCGTTCAGTGGTTAGGACATCGTCTTTTCATGTCGAAGACACGGGTTCGATTCCCGTAAGGGATAGGTACTCATTCTCGGCCGCTTTCAGTTAGTGTTCATTGCTAAGTGATTGCTCGCTATCTGGCTGAAAAGGGTGGTCCAGAAGCTTCCTCTCTCCCAGCAAGCAAGACGAGATCACCACTTCTCTCAGTAATGGACTTTCTTGAACAATTTCATTGCCTTAGATGTCTTTTCATAGATTTTAAAATTTCCGACAGAAAGAATCTCCATGCATGCCTTCTTTTTCTTCTCCTCTCAGCCGTACATTTTTTTTCTTTCTAGGTTTGTTTTTGTTAGGCATTGAACCTTACCTTAGGTGCTGAGTGGTGTCCTCTCTCTCCTCTAATACCTAAAAAAGAGTTCCGTCTATAGAATATTAAAGCTTCAACCATGGCATGGCAGTAAGTTGGCCCAGTCTCTTGCCCAGCCCTCGCCTTCTTCAGTGGCCAAGTTGAAGCGTTCAACGGTTCTTCGGTCTACCACCGCCTTTCTTGAAAAAGAAAGTTGAGCTTTTTCAATTGAAGCTAATGCTATGCTGTCCTTCCCTTGAAAAAGAGAAAGCGAGGACTTTTTTTAGCTACTGGCCTAAACAAAAGAGATTAGTCTCTTGATCGATCGATTGATTGGATCGAAGTACGAAGAGGTTTATTGAAGTGTGAGATCAGCCCAAGACTAAGGCCGAGCAACTAGCTGCTGCAAGATTGGACGTCTATCTATCTTACCACGCTCTCCTACTCTTTAAAAGGCCGGCGGAAAGAGTGCTCTGCTCATCTTTCTTACGGCTCGTTAACGCCCCCTTCGGCTTCTTCAATTCTAAAAGGTAGTGTCTTTTTCCTATTCTTATTGGTAAATAGCGTTTTGAAGCGAAGGCATTATTGAGCGAAAGAGATGCCGGGTCGGTCAATTGCATTAAGTAGGGGATGCAGGACCTGTCTTAACCACAAGTGCATTCGTCATCGAGGATGACCTCGATCCCACCAAATTTGGATTCCAAAGTTTGTATCTTTATTTTGGACTTTAAAGTGAAAAGAAAGGGTATACTTTCTTTTCTATATAGCCGTCTCATCAATGAGCGTAGATTGATAGAAATGGCTTTTGTGCCGGTCAATCTCTATCCCATTCTTCAGGTATAGTTTTGTTTGATTACAGATCGGCAGGTGATCTGTCCTTTCTCCCCCTTTCGTCAGTCGTCTTGATCCGCCAGAGGGTCTTCTTGCAAAACCTTGAAGAGGCTTGATGGCAAAGAGAAGTGAAGAAGGAGAACCTAAGGAAGGTCTCTCTCTACCTCGCAAGCTCTTGGATCCCATAGCTAAAGCTTACTTTGGTGGATTTTGGGTGAGGGTAGAGGAGTAGGATAGAGAGTGAGTATAGGATAGAACCTCCGGATTCTAGGGAGATTTTTTAAAGAAAGGTGCTAGTGCCGTTACTGGCTACCGACCTGGAAGGAATGTTGGGCAAAAGGTTGATGGATAAGCTATTGATGGTGCCGGTACATAAGCCAAATCAACTGGATCTCCTTCAAGCACTCAATCTGGATCTTCATCTGTAACAGGATATGCCTTTCACGCTACAGGCCATGGATCAATAACTCTATCTACTAATGATGTTACTCGTGCTTCTGGCTACGCTATTGGCTATGCTGACTCAGATACCCTCACCACCTTTTAGGCAGGGTCTACTTCTACTGGTGTTGGATTCTCCCTGCCTAAGTGGCTGATCTTAGCGTGTTAGCCGCTGTCTCATTTCGTATAGTGATAACGTTTTCTCTTTCTTAGCGCTCCGCTATCCGCTTTATTCTCCGAATATGCGCATTGGAACTCTGGTTACGCGGCTTTCTCTTATAGGTATAGGGGTCTATTTTCTCTGACTTGACTCAGCTTGACCTACTTGACTCAGCGGTTAGAGTATCGCTTTCATACGGCGAGAGTCATTGGTTCAAATCCAATAGTAGGTAAAACCGGCCGAAACCCCTGCTTTTGCCAGCATGACAGCAAGGAGTCAACTGAATGACCAAAGCATTGGCTGCTTCAACTTGTGGCCTTCTTCGACTTGCGATTATCTTAGAGAGAATCTGATCTACGACCACCCTCTGTTCTTATCTTCATGTATGTGGGCTGCCTGCCCCGTCCCGAATAGACAAACAGGAACAAACTGAAGAAAGGCACGAGAGAGAAAGTTGAGTATCAACTCACCTCCCTTCTTCCACTATTAGGGGAAGACCAGGAGGGCCGGAACCCCCAACGGGAAACCTTTCACCGCGCCACACGATTCTTTTGCGAAGCGCTCTCTCAGACGTTTCCGCTCCTGCCCCCGCAAGCAAAGAGGTTTCAAGATACCAAGCGACCAAGTGAAAGTGAACAGCCCCAAGCAAATATTCTAGAGAGCATACCCTTTGTTTCTACTCTTTATCTCTTCTAAGAACAACTAAGAATCTAGAATCTTTTTCTTTTTTGGACTCATTGGACTTCCGACCAATGCAAGGGGGTGATGACACATGCATGCGCGCATATAAACTTCTAAAGAGTGGGTTCCAAACCTGGGTGACACTATTTAACTCAATCCATTATAAGGTAATGCCAATTCACTTACTTGGAACAAGTAAGGATATTGGTAGATTCTTTTTCTTTTAGAATAGACTTTGAGATAAAGAAGACTTTAAGGAGATTTTGTCGAGATAAGGACTTGCAAAAGTAGAGTAATCGCAAAAGTAAGGTCTCAGACTCGCAGAAGACAAGTGAAAAGTATCTCGAGGTTTCGCCAAAAAGAGTTTGGGATTGAATCGTTTGGTCTTTTGATTGGTTTGAGAACCTGATTGAAGAAGACCAGAATTTTGGAATACACATAAATCTACAGATCCAGTGTACAGATTTATTCTAGTGTTTTTCGATAAAGATAGCAAAAAGGTGCATTCATTTCTAGGCTAATTCAGTGCCTTGTTTGTGGATGCTATATATGAAGTAGTTAGACACGCTCTTTGGGGGATCAGTTGGGTCTTTTAAAAGGACTCAATCAAAGGACACAAAGAAGGAGAGCCCGCTGTCTTTCTGAGGTTGGGTTTTGAGAAAAGAGAAACCCGCAGATCTAGCGCTAATGGCTTCTTCAATCAAGCGATGTTGTTATAGCCGAACAACAAAAGAAAGCATATGAACAACATCTATAGTTGTAAACAGTAAAAGAAAAGTTCTTCGAAGCTGTGCTAATGGTGGTCAAGGATAAGGTACTACTTTCAGTGGGAGACATTGAGTCTGCATGAGAAATCTGGGAGACTCCACAGAGAATGTATAAGTCAGTAACAATGGTGAACATGAAGTTTCTTCGGCAACGATTTTTCCAAACAAGATGCAAGAGAGGCAATGAAATTGTCTCAGCACTTAGACAAGATAAAGAAGATGATCAAAGAATTGGTAGCAGTGAGAGTCAAAATGATTGATCGTGATCAGTGACCAGGAAGTCTGCTGAAGTCCTTTGAGTCTTTGACAACCACTCTTTCCCGTGAAACTCCTTCTTTCTTTAACTATGATTGATCTGACCATTTTCTTTAGGTTCTGAAAGAAAAGAGATTTGAACAGCAGTCTGAAAGACTAATGCTGCGCAAAAGAAGAATAAGCACAAAGTGAGTGCAGAAGGACCTGAAAAGAGTGTTGATCTTGCAAGAAGAAAGGTCACTTGAGTTTTGAGTGCCCATAAAAGAGGGACAAAAGGAAAAAGCCATGATGATCAGGAAAAGATAGTGTTGGTCACTACTATAGACCCCGTTTGCCAACATTTCAGATAGTTGGTAGATCGGGGCCTCGCATCATATTTTTTCCGAAAAGAAGAATTTAGTGCAGATATGATTGAAGAACTAGGTTCTTCATATATGTATGGGCAATGGCATTTCGACTGTAATCAGAGGCCGAGAGAATGTGTAATTGCTGTTGGAAAACGGAAAGTCAGAAGAAGTAGAAAATGTTTCTTTTCTTTTTGTATCTGAAAAGAACCTACTCTCGATGAGAAGAGCCTTTACTTTTTTATTCTATTAGTAAAGCGCTAACACTCCCATAGAGTAAGGCTCTCTTCTGGATAGCTGCGAAGCCTTCACTGTTAGTATGGAGACTTTGCTTTCCGTTCGCTGAACAACCTCCCTGTTGCAACACTTTACTATGCTTCACAGGGCGAACTTCACCTATTTTTGAGCTATTGAATTAGGCGATCCGAAAATCCATTTTTTTTTCACTCCCCTTTCCCTATTAGGGAAAGAACTTGGCTCTAAAATGGTAGTAAGGCAAGCTTAATGTATTTAGGTAGAAGTAGACCTCGAGCTCTGGGGCTTTAAGGGATAGGGCAGGTTTGGAACCCTACCCCAGACCTGGTTGGAAGGGAACTAGATCCTTAATCCAGGTTAGACTATCACACACGAGACTCGCCTGGGCTCTCATCGAGACCCACTCACTTCTCTCTCCTTAACGTCTAATACCATTGCCCTGCCACTCTGCCTGTTTTCTTGTGGCCGGGTCGGGTCATTCTTCACTCCTGTTACAAGGTAGCCGTAGAGGCTTCCCATACTGACCTTCCAGTTAGTTCCACTTCTGGAGCGAAGCTGAGCACTCGGGGCATAAGGGCCCCGCGGTGATTATTAACATGCGCTTTTCTAGCCCATATCTTCTCACCTCCGGTCACATGAGCTTTCGAGAGCCCGGTCCGGATCTAAACGATTTGTTATCTATGTCTCATGTCTTTCAGCTCAGTGGGATCCAGAGAAAGACAGACCTACCTACCAGTTTTAAGTGGCAAGATCAATCAAACAAAATAGGCTCAAGAGAAAAACCAGCTTTCTTCTTCTTATATATCCTATCGTATACATTGTAATATAACCCTATTTTCAAATCATAAAGTACCCTCTCTTTAGGTAGGCCTGCACATTTTAGGTTATCCAAAAAGAATAGAATGACTAATGTGATGTGAAACCCCCAAAAAGAAAAAGCTCCTTTGACTTCCCTTTCCGTATGGCCGGCCAATCCATGACAACCCCACAACAAAGAGTAAAATGCCAAGCCCTTTCTCTATTAAAGAAAAAAGCATGCGCTCAAAATACCTCATAAACCCCAACTACTTTGTTTGTGTACTGGAACAGCTACCACTTCCTTAGAACAACACTAACTTACCGCTCTCTACTATAATATAAATATAAGAAAATCAAAGAAAGAGAATAGCTCCATAATAGAAAACTGCCATGAATTACACACACGCAAGTAGTGGCTCGGCTCGTTTTTTCTTTTTCTAGTGGAAAGACATTTATCTCTGAGAAAAACACAGAAAATTTTTTCGCTAGAGCTCATCACTGAAGAATGGTGGCTTGACTGGAATTAGAGAAGAACTTCTTCGCGTGGGCAGCGTACGTACAAGGCTGTTCGTACCCCTTCCCTCTTGTATGAGGCGCGTTGCCATCGTCTCTTTCTCCTTTTTCCGTTGCAGGTATCTAAACATCTATTAGTTAAGGGGGTTGGGGCGCGAAGCGCAAACCGTTTTTTAATCAAATTATATTATGATTAGGTCGTTCGGAAGAGATTCTCTGAAAGCGTCCTTCCTTCTCAATGCCCGGGACATCGAGCGAAGAGCTCCAATGCGCATATTCGGAGCTAGGCGGATGCCGTAATCGCAGAAGCCGGATCAACATCATGACAACGGCATTCTGGAAACTGTTGGGCCAGCTACAATTGGTCTAATGTGTGAGTGCGTATGGCAGTACACTGAGAGCACCTTTCAAGTCGGCTGACAAAGAAAAAAGGGTTTCGTCGTCTTTTTCCCGCTTTCATCCTCCCTTCGATTGCGAAGGGATGAGATTTGAGGCCGGTTTTCAATTCGCTTCTCTCTCTCCGGCGAGGTTTGAACTTCGCGTGGTGGGAAGGCTTTCACAATTCGCATCTTCCCGTCCAGCAAAGAAGAGGGTGAAGGGGAGCGGACAGCAAGTTGGAGGACACTGCAGAACCGCGTGATTGATCCATCTGCGCTATTCCCTAATTGAAGAAAGTTGGAAAGCCTTCAAAACCTCAGCCCCTACCATTCTTTTTAAGAAAATGAAAGCTGACTAGCAATCGCTCGTTTTTCTTATTAGCATGGGATTGGATGTTATGTTAATTTAATAATGAAAGACATAACATCTATTAGAAGGCAATCCCCGGGGAATTCCTATCGATTTTCGATGGACAACAATCCATCTTTCTCGCTTCTCCTAATCAATTGCGAGGGTTTCTTCGGGCATGAGAACGCAAGTGCCGAAATCCAACAAAATGTCCGAACGTCCGAGGACGAAAGAGAAAATGTTCCGCGGGGAACTCGTTTCATGTCGGCCTATTCGTGCCGCTTAGACGTCGGCCATGAAATCCATCACTATACTGAGCAGATCACGGGCATTCACATCTCGGTCAAACAGAACTGTGCGCGATTCTCTCGTGAATCGCCTTCCGCAAGGTATGGCATTCAGGGTTTGAACCCGGAGAGAAATCTTTCTTAATAGATACAAGACATTCGTTGCTGATCTAAAAAAGATCTTATCCCGTTAGCGGACGTTTTTCATTCTTCACCCGGTCTTTAGTAGCGTTTACTTTGTAAACGGTTAGTTTACTTTGGTTTGGAAACGCGCTAAAACAGGCCTATAGGTTCGCCTTTCTAATAGAAAAAGAGTCTATAATTAGATAGAAGTATATAGAATTAGTCAGATTGTCTGAAGCATGAACAGAATCACCTTTGTTCCGAAGGCCAAGTCAAGTCAAGCTAAAGCTTGCCTTTTTTTTTCAAAGGCGGCCCCTTTCTTTCCCCGGATCGATGGCTCGCTTGTTCAGTACTGCTAACTATTATAGGTATAGGAGGATGCCGTCCCCTCGGGACTATCAGTAGCTTCGGTTGTTGAATCTCGTGCAAGTTAGGTTGTGGTTGTATTGGCCGCAAGCAGAACGTAGGCGCTTTAGGTGTGCGTTGACCATGCACTCTCGCATCGTGTAATGTCGTATGTATGATAGAGGTGGTGTGGTAATTGACCTCAATGCTAATGGTTATCCCAAAGGTTCAACGAATGAATGAAGCTATGATCGTACCGGGATAGAGATGATGGTCTTCCTCTGATGTCTCCAAGCCGGCCATAGTAGAATAGATAGGCAAAGCAGCCAATAGCAGTCTGTTCTCGCCTATCGATAGATAGCAGGTTGCTTCCAAGCTCAAACTTAAACTGAATTGCTACTTTTTTCTTGTTATTGATAGAGTGGTATTCTCCGCTCCTGTCAAATAAAGTAGAGGAAGATAGAAGGTAATGCCAATTCACTTACTTGGAACAAGTAAGGAAAAAGAGAAAAAAATGAACAAGTCTAATGGGAGAAGAATGGCTGACACGTTGACTACCTTCAAGACTATAAAAAAAATAGAACCCGAGCGGTCTAACCTAACCCCCGGGGCGGACCCCAACCGAAAGACGCTAGACAGACTAACAGAAAGAAAGTTTTTGGACAAGACAAGAAAGGAACTCGCCCTTTGACGCCAAAGGATAAGAGCTGATTGCTGGCGATGACTTAGTGAATCTATGAAAGAAAGTTCTCGAATCGGGTTCCGACCAAATAGAGCGCAAAGCCAACGAGTTCAGTCGAACAGCGTAAGGCGATCGAAGTGAGGTTCAATCTTGATTGAAAGGAATGGACGAGCGTAGTAGGCTTAATAGTGAACGCAGACCTCCCTTCTTTTAGATATAAGATCAATGACTTAAAATAAAAAAGAAAAGACAGATGCCGAGAGAAACTGTTAGACTTCTTTATTGCGTTGCGCAAAAAAAAGGGGCTTACGTTTTTCAGCTCCATCGCACTGCCGCATAAACAATGGATCCGCTGGGCTGGATGAGCAACCTTTTATTTGGCCTCTGTACTAGTAGTGAAGAGGCTTGCTACTTTCAATCAGAAAAGGAAGATGGAGCAAGGCAAGGGATAAAGAAGTTGTTCCCTCTTCTCTGGTAACCCGCCGCTGGTCATATAGAGCGCTCCGCCCGCCACCGCATATGTAGAAAAAGAGGGAGCGGGGAAGGAAGAACATTTGACTTTGACACATGAGGTGGCGAGTTTGGCTAGGTAACATAATGGAAATGTATCGGACTGCAAATCCTGGAATGACGGGTCGACCCCGTCCTTGGCCTCGGAGAGTAGCGAGCAGCACGGAACTTGAATCAAATCAATCAAATGGCATAGTAGAAGGGGGCTTTCCTTTGTTTGTTAAAAATCCACAGACAACATTCTGGAACTTCCAAACCAAAAAAAGACAAGGATGAGAAGGAGCTTTTACGTTACGTTTCAATAGAATGAAATTTGGAAGGGTAGAATACGCCCCATGGTCGATCGAAGATCCTGTACTACTTGAACTCAAATGAATCTATCTGACTTTCAATCCATCTTTGTCCAGCCAGCTCATAAGAAAATGTTAGACCAATCTCAGAGCTGACACAACCGAATTGGTTGAAGAAAAGGAAACCCCAACGACCAAGTACTCCCGCCCCAAAAAGCGGAAACCGAACAACCACCAGGCTCGTCTGAAGAGGAGGCGGGCGCCCTCTAAACCACCCTACCCACTAATGGACTATGAGGAGAGCAGGCGAACGGGAACCGACCGAATCACTGTAGCAAACCCTCCCTTTACTCAATGGATAGCGCTTATCCTCTTTCAATCAAAAAAATGAGAAATGGGACAGAAAAAGGTCTTTATTGAAAAGGCTTTGCACCTGAAATAGGACTCCATAAGAATGAGTCTGGGCTTTCAAAAAGATGAAAATGCAAGGTATGTAGCCGCTTATGCGAAGCTTAAGGGGTCAAAATCCAGTCTTTTGAACAACCAACCTGACATAAGGCAATGCAATTGCTCGCCCACTTAGAGCCGATGGAGATTCTCGGACAGGGAAAGGTGGCACTCGACATCTATTAAACAACACCAAGAACAAAGTCATACCATGTCCTCGAAAGAAACTAGTGATGATTGCCATGAATGCTGCCCTCGAGGACGTGTAAAAGAAGGTCTTTGCCGATTCCTATCAACATGGTACACCTCTCAGTAGAAGGGCGTGAAAAGGCCGTGGAGACTTTGACCGAATGAATAGGCATGCTATCATGATAGACATTTTTTTTCAGGAAAAGAATCCAGGATGAACGCTTTTTTCGTTCGCTATGTGCTGACTGGATGCGTACTCGCGCGATCGATCGATGGACGAGGAAATTGCGTGAATGACGAGACCGGCCTAACCTAAAGTAAAGGCTCTTCCCTCTCGTAATGGTGAATCTTGATTGACTGACACTAGGAACCAATTCGGAGAAACAAGAAGCATGAGATAGGCGGCGGAACAATTTCCGATAGCGAATTACTTGACTCGATGGATGGAGGTTTGGAACCCAACTCAAGGACGAAATCAATGTTGAGTCAACAATCATCGAGAAGGGCACCACCAAGCGAGATCGAGACCAGCACCTTGTATAGGGTTCCAAACCTGCCCTTCTTCCAATATCCTATGCAAGCTTTAGCTTGACTAACAAGCGAGAAACTTATTGAAAGGCCCCCTTACTATAGTATAGATAGGCTCGAAGCTATTTGACTTTGATTGCAGGGTATCGTCAGATACTCCTTTAATAAGATAGAAAGGGCTTTTTCAGCTTGATCGGAATCGATTCTATGATTGAATAGCAGATACTTAGTAGTAGAAACTCGGAGAGACAGACAGAGAGGGGACTCTATCATACCTGCTAACTCCTAGGATGAGAAGTAAGTCTCTAGTTTTTGGCAGGAAAAGTTCTACCTTCGGTAGAGTGAGTCTACTTAGCGAACTGGAAGGACGCGGAGATCGATTGATCAATATGAATCTCGAGAGTGGATGGTTGACTGCCGCCCCCTTGTCCTGGAGTCTCTCCGGCCGGGGAGGGGCTTGCTATCGTAACCTTTTCCCCGGTGTATGTGAAAAAAGTGACGAACCCATTTCGGTCATAGGTTAGTCCAAAGAACGAGAGTCGGCTTCCTTAAGTCCGTTGTTCCTCAGTAGCTCAGTGGTAGAGCGGTCGGCTGTTAACTGACTGGTCGTAGGTTCAAATCCTACTTGGGGAGAATTTCTAGTTCTCGCTTTTCTGACCTAGCGACCCCCGTCCTTCTACTTCGTTTCTAAACTAGCAGAATCGTGGGACATCAAAAGTGGGAAGTTGATTGTTGGTTTTTATTCCTCACTCTCGTATAGGCGAACTTGGTTCGTTCAATTCTTAGGGAGAAGAAGGATCCACTGGGAATGAATGGGCAGACTGAAGTAGTATCTTCATTAGCCGGAAGGAATTAGTCTCCACTAGCGTCATTCGAAGAACGAACAAGAAAAGGCTGACTGTTTAGGTAGGATAGATGGATATGGTCCAATGGCATGGCTAAAGCTCTGCCAGCTTCTTGTAGACTGAACTTTCTTTGGGCTCCGAGTCGTTTTTGGGTAAGATGGTAGAATTTTTCTTCGCCACTAGTGGCAACGAAGTTCTTGGTAATTAGCAAGGAGGAAGGAAGATCTCCACTCATTTCATTCAGTGCCTGCGGTAAGGCAAGGCGCGACCCACAACAAAGGAAGGGGGAAAGCTTGCTTGCTGTAGCCCCTTTTTAGTAGACTAGGCTTAGTAAGCGTAAGCTATTTAAGTAGGCTCGCAGCTTCGCCAGAAGCGACGAAGGGGGGCTGGGGAAGAAGGCCGACGACTACATGAGAGGGAAGCTGTCTACGAAGCTTTGCCCCTTGCTTTACAGAGATTGTTATGAACTGACTAAATGACTAGATTCCCCCGGAACGCTAGCTAAGCTAATAGTCTTAGTTTCTCAATAAGCTTCTTGATTGATTCAGCGAACAAATCGCCTCCTTCTTAGAACCCATTGAGGAGGGCCTCGGCCCGGGAAGGGGAGAGTGGCCGAGTGGTTAAAAGCGACAGACTGTAAATCTGTTGAAGTTTTTCTACGTAGGTTCGAATCCTGCCTCTCCCACTTGTTTGTTGTAGACTTCAGAGAAGAGAAAGAAGGCATTCGTCAGCGGAGGAAGGCCAACCGAGCGAAGCTCTTTCTTTTGGCCGTGCCGTGAAGTGAAATTGTATCGTATGTTAGTTAGAGAGGTTAGCGAACTACTACGATCTATAGATTCTCCATCTATATCCAATCCCAACGAGAATAGAAGCGAGTCGCTTCCGGCTTGGCTTGTAATCGTAGTCTTTTAGCTTATGTAGTGGTCGGCCTTCCTACACGCACGCGCTCGCAAGTACAACTTGCTTCGGGACGAAGCCAAGCCGATACATACGATAGGCGAAGGAAAGACCCCCATTTCAGAGCGCCTGGAGAACGCAAGTTTGATCGAGGATTGGAGAGGAAAGGTGGAAGAAAAGGCTCGGGATGGATTTAGGAGTCTTTGTGCGAGCCGTATGCGGTGAGAGTCGCACGTACGGTAACGAGGGGGGTTCGCGTCTATACGTGTAGTGTGGTGGTTGGGCCTACCCACCCTATTTGTTCCATGATCTATGGGTCTACAGGAGCTACCCATTTCGATCAATTAGCCAAGATTTTGACCGGATACGAAATCACTGGTGTTCGATCTAGTGGTATTTTTATGGGGATTCTTTTTATCGCTGTAGGATCCCTATTCAAGATCACTGCAGTTCCTTTTCGGGCGGCTGTAGGACGGACGGCCGCCTATAAGTGGTAGGGTAGGGTGGGTGGTACCGCTCAGATTGCGGCCAATCTTCCTAACCGCGCGCGGGCCGGGCCGGGTTTAGAGCGCGTGAAACTCATCACTACCTCGTAAGGGCGTTGAGACCATAGCATGTTAAACGAAAGCGCCGCTTTCTCTCTAGTGTTGTCACACAGCTGCCCGCCTAGAAGAGCCACTCGCTCTCTAGTGTTGTCACACAAGATAAGCACGCCGCCCGCCTGCTGGCCGGGCGAATCGAAGTTCTCTTCCGGTCAACTGTCCACCCAGTCAAGTGCAAAAAACACAGTAGAATCACGCAATGCACGCTGCTGGTGTGCTTCCTGCCCGCGAGGAAAGAAAGAAGAGCGACAAGGTTCAGTTCAGATTTGACTGTTTGCAGTATGGGAGCAGATTACCCAAAAAATCCCTGGGAACAATGAAAAAAATAGATATCTCGGTATCGAAAACTATAGGAGGCTGTATTGGCGAGATCCAACGGTAAACAGCTGCCTAAAAGAAAAACCGCCTGGAAGTCCGAGGACCTTTAGTACTGTACCCTACCCCCGAACCAGCAGCCTTCGCGCCAAGCAAGACCGCCCTTGTCCCTTTCCTTTCTCCATTCTGCCTTCTTCTTTGCTTTGTTCCAAAAGAGTCTAAGGCAAAGCTAAAGTGGTTCGTATGCCTACTTTACCTACTTGACGAAAGGGAACGAACTTTGTTTCGTTTCCGGGTTTATGGATTGGATTCAGTCAGCGTCACGACATAATCAAAAGGAAGGAGTGACGCTTACCGGCGAACGCTTTCAAAGGCGACCCTCTCGAGTTTCCGGCAGTTTCCTAGATTGAAGTAGCCTTTCGTCGCCTTACCAAAGGTAATTCCTATTCACTTACTTGAATAAGTAAGGAAAGAAGTAACTATCAAAGAACTCACACGACTGAAGTACCAAAGGTGCGCTCCGCCCGATGACTAAGAAATAGGGTTGCGCTTGAATTGAAGTGATGAGGTCGCAAAGAGGAAAGTAGGGCTCCTATTGACTAAAGGTTGCTTCTTCGGTTTCCTTTAGAATGAAAGTAGCTTACGCTACCTTACTACTTACTTTGTTTTATTCAAAGGGCGAACAGCCCCCCCCAACTAGTCGTATGGGGTGGGGTGCTTGTGGTAAGCTGCCTTGGATATGAAGAATTCCTAAAAAAAAAGGCAAAGTCCGGTATTTGACGAAGATCTTTCTTTCTATCAATAGATAGGAATGAGTGTTCGATATAGGGGATAGGATCTATCTGGTCTTTTTCTTTCTTTTTTTGCATGGCATAGCTAGGACCCTTCAAATCATGTTTGAGCCTATGTTCAAACCAAACCCACTCCCTATTTGAGTAAGGCTGGAAGCCCGCCAAGTTCAGATAAGAGAATGCTTTCTCTAACCATTAAGGGAAAGGCTCGACGAAGGAAGGAAAGGGCTTTCGGAGATCGAGATTTTCTTAGTTTTTCATCGAAAACGAAGAAGACCGAGAATGTCAATCTTTCTTTCGAAAGAAGGGAACACGCTTTTTCGACCGCGGTGGTATGATTTTCGGGCCTTCTCCTCGTTCCGCTCGCTGGCCTATTGGGATAGCAGCCTTTGGGCTTTGCCTGCTCTTTTTAATAAAGAATTCCGGCTCGGCCCGGGAAAGCGCTGGCAACAACAGAAAGGAAGGGGTCCATGTAGCTGCTGCGTCCGCCCCCTTCTTAGTCAATAGAGCAGCAGGTTCGGCATCTACTACAAAAGAGAGAATCCACTTCAGATAACCACGCCTCTGCTAGGCAGCGTGTGGAATGGCCGGGAGCGGACCTTTTTGGATATATAATCCAAGTCGAGAGTGGAGTTACGGGAACAGCCGTCTGATGGAAAACAACTTTCACGTTCGGTTCAGAGAGCACTTTTTTCGTTGAGAATTCTTCGTTCCCTTTCGTGTGAATTCCCTAGCGGCGAATTCAAAACTTTTGGGGCCCTATCTATTCCATCTATCGAGCCCCGACGAAAACCCCCCTCCCCTTCGGACTCAATATCTTTTTTGACTCTATATATGTGGGCACCTGATATCTATGAGGGTTCACCCACCCCGGTTACAGCATTCTTTTCTATTGCGCCTAAAATATCTATTTCTGCTAATATTTTACGTGTTTTTATTTATGGTTCCTATGGAGCTACATTGCAACAAATCTTCTTTTTCTGCAGCATTGCTTCTATGATCTTAGGAGCACTGGCCGCCATGGCCCAAACGAAAGTAAAAAGACTTCTAGCTCATAGTTCAATTGGACATGTAGGTTATATTCGTACTGGTTTCTCATGTGGAACCATAGAAGGAATTCAATCACTACTAATTGGTCTCTTTATTTATGCATCAATGACGATAGATGCATTCGCTATAGTTTCAGCATTACGGCAAACACGTGTCAAATATATAGCGGATTTGGGCGCTCTAGCCAAAACGAATCCTATTTCGGCTATTACCTTCTCTATTACTATGTTCTCATACGCAGGAATACCCCCGTTAGCCGGCTTTTGTAGTAAATTCTATTTGTTCTTCGCCGCTTTGGGTTGTGGGGCTTACTTCCTAGCCCCAGTGGGAGTAGTGACTAGCGTTATAGGTTGTTGGGCGGCCGGAAGGTTGCCACGAGTAAGTCAGTTTGGGGACCGAAGGCAGTTCTCCGTGCACCGGACACGTAGCTTACCGAATCAGTTGCGACACGGATGGGAATGCATGCTACGAAAGATAGGGTCGAGTCTGATACATCAACCGTCTGTCTACTCAATATCCTTGTACGAGTCCACAATCACTACACGAGATGAACCCTGGTTTGGTGAATTTGAGTTGGCCTTAGGTGTAATAGGACTCCCAGTTACTGCGCACGATCGTATACTGAGGTGCTCCCCGCCGGTTGTTGGAACGACGCGAGCCGGGCCGGGCCTCAATTCAGAAAGATAAAGGGCCCAAAAGTCTTAATAAATAGGAGGTTCCAAATTCCCCATCTCATTGAGGGCGGAAAACGAATCGACATCTCGATGTGATACAGCCTTTTCTATTTTAGTTGGGAAAGAACGGCGAAGTCCATCCAAACCGTCCAATGAAGAATAAGAAGAGAGCAAAGCGCATGCGGAACGGACACAGAAAAAAAGAAGTGTGGAAGAGAAGCAGCCGAGCTCATTCCCTTCGCTTCCTGGGCCCAAAGCAGTGCAGTCTTTCCTGGCCAAATAAAGGATTTGGGGCTTCTCTTGCTACGTAAAAAATGTCTTTTTTTTTTTAATCTATATGAATAGAAAGATAGATCTATCCGTCTATCCTATCCGATTTCGATTTTGATATCTAAAAAAGAATCGATTTCATTCAACGTTTGATTCAAAGAACTGCGCTTAGCCCCCCCGCTCATGAAACGGCTTTGCTGCAATGTGGATGGCAGAGGGTCCGTAGTACCCGAAGCACTGGAGTGATCCAGTAGCGGGGAAGGGGCCTAGAAGTGCCTACTACTACACCACACTACACTTGGCTCTACACATTTACAGAGCTACCCCCTGTCCAGTGCCTGGCAGAGCTAAGGTAGCTTGCTTCTACTCTTTATCCCTATCTTCGCCCAGGCTAATGGGGCCTTACTTTTTCAGGGGGGAGAGTAGAGCCTCGAGAAGGACTGTTGAGAGGAAGATCCTTGGCCCTTCTTCATTCTCTACAGGGTTCAAAACCTTTCTTCAACATAGGTGACAACGAGCAGGGCAGGGATGGAAGAGATCAAACACGGGAATAAGAAGTCACTCTTGTGACCTTTTTGATCATTTTGATAGGGGGGGGATAGAGAAAGTGGACAAAAGAGACTCGCATTTCCCAGTCGAAAAGAGGGGTTCCTTTTTCGTCTCGAATTTTTCATCGAACAAATAAGGGAAAAGAATCATATTGAAAACGCTCCTAACCCAAGCCCTTCCTTCGTAGAGCCGTGTATTGTAAGTGATCCGAACCTGCCCGGAGCGAGCCTCCCATAGAGGCAAGTGAAGTTGGTGAGCCGTATGATGGGAAACTATCTCCTGCGGTTCGGAGAGGACTCAGCTGTTAGTTAGTACCCTCTTGGTTTCGGAGTGGACCCTTTCACTCTATTTTATTATATACGTTTAGTGAAAAGAATGTTTTTTGATACACCTAGGACATGGATTCTATATGAACCAATGGATCGTGACAAGTCGTTACTACTAGCAATGACTTCCTCTTTCATTACTTCATCCTTTCCATATCCTTCTCCCTTGTTCTCAGTTACTCATCAAATGGCACTCAGTTTATATCTTTAAGTTCGATCATTGACAAGGTTCAAAGAAAGGGTGGGCCATTGATAAAGAATCGATTCCAAACCACAATGCTAGCAGATGGTGGGCCTCCGCTTTTCTTTTCATTAAAGAAAGTTCCATTCGATTAGTTAGCTCGTAGTCAGTCTTTACTTAACTTAAAAAGCAAGAAAACGGATGCGCGTTAGCCCTGCTGGAGGCTTTCGCGCAGCTCAATCAATCCCTTGCTTGTTCCCAAAATTCCCATGTCTTTCTGGATTGGTAAACCCAACCAGCGATTTACAACAAACAAGTCTTTCCTCTTGTTGAGGTGGGGGGAGCAGAGCAGTTCAAAAATGAACCCCAAGAAATGAGCTCTTTTCTGCGATCTATGCTTTTTGTAACTTCCATGAGTTTTGTTCCCTTCATGACTTTCTTAACTGCAGCCCCCCCCAATGCTCTTATTCCTACTTGCGGATTCTCTCCATCTAGGAAAGAAAGCCAACGCTTAATTAAGGTAGTTGACTTACTGAGTGCTTGCATTAAGGAACTTTCTTTCGGGCGATGATTCGATTCTTCTTAGCTTGGCCATTCGATGTTGGTTCTTTCGATCGAGAAAGAGAACTCTTATTCATTCGGAAGTGACTGGTTCGATAGGGCCAGGGACGGGAAGGGCCTTACAAATGAGAAATAGAAGAGATAAGCTAAGCAGGCAGGCAGACTAGGCCACTAGCACTTGATGAGTTCAGAGCGATGAAAGAGCATTTTCGGGAGAAGGCTCACAAGGGCAATTGAGACCAGGAAAGAAGGCATTTTACTGCATTTGAAGGTCACTAGTTACATTGACATGATAGGGCTTAAGCTGGACTTGTTGCTGAAAAGAAAGGGTCGTTGAGACGATCAACCTATGGAGATATAGCTTCTTACTCAACCTAAAGGGATATTTCCATCGAGACACAATGCTCCATTTTGATGGGCGTAGACCAGGCGGGCTAGGAAGTAGAGCTCACCTAAGCAGGAAAAGATCTTTACAGAGGGGACCGGTGAGGGAGTGGGAAGAAAAGAGAGGGAATGGTATAGCACTATAGGGAATATGGAAAGATATAGAAATTAGGAAGCAGATGGGAATACCATAAGAGAGATCAACTAGAGCTTATGCCAAGGATGACTTTCCCAACACTAGAAGTCCTACTCATGCTTGAAAGGGATATCGCTAAAAGGGGGCCAACTAGCAATCCTGTTACAGGCGGTGGTGTATGTATTTCCACTTATTCGAGGGAAAAACTCTGGTTTAAGGGTTAAGTTGTTTCGTCTTCAATTTTGTATTTAAGATTTGTATATTATGTATCTATTAAAAATCTATACAATAGTAGGCGGTAAAAAGTTGTATATTTTACTTCTATTCTGCTTAGTCAATTACACTTTAACGTCGTAAAATCCCGGGTTTATGCAAAAACAGAGTGTTATTAAAACATAGAATCAATATCGGCAACAATGAAAGGACGCCTTAGACTTTGACTCGGGTTGAGTGCTGTCAGATACTTGGGATAACAACGCTGACTTTGTCCGATTCTTCTCACTTCTCTAGGTCCCACCACCATGTTGTTGATGCATTCCCAGAGCTTCTGACTTTTCTCCTCATCAGAGAGATTTTTCGTCGAGGAAGTCGCGATTTCGTTAGTGTAACTGCAACTAGAAGTGGATAAGGAGCTAATGAAAGCAGATATAGAAAAGTGCGCTTTCCGTGAGTGAGAGGTCAATCACTCTCAGTTCTTCTTTTGAACATGATGAAGAGCTCTTATCGGCTTGAGGTTTCTTTTCAAGCTGAATAGAATAATAGAAATCTCGTAAGAGAAGAAAGGTTCACAGAAGGTTGAGAAGTAGTACGCCCGGTTGGTTCGGTTATCCTTAAATTTCCTTGGAAATCCCAAGGTTATCTTAACAACTCACAAAAGGAGATTTTTAGGCTTTAAACCAAACCACTTAAAAGATCCGGGAAGAATTTCAAATAAAACATTCTTATGCCTCAACTGGATCAATTTACTTATGTCACACAATTCTTATGGTCATGCCTCTTCTTCTTGACTTTCTATATTCTAATCATCTATAAGATGGAAGGGAATCAGCAGAATTCTATCATACCTTCAGCTTCTTCCCCTAGTAGTAGTAGTAGCGCCTCCGGGGATCCTGAAAAGGAGCGCGCTCGTCTAGTAAAAGCATATGACTATTTCTATAAATCTCTAATTCAAGAGGTCCAGGCAGAAGCCGGGCTCCTCTTGAAGAGGAAACTAAGCCTTCGAACTGTTTCGGGGCTTGTCCTTAAGCGGTCACAGAGGCAGTGTTAACTGAGACTTGACCATAGAAGGAGGGGATGCTGGTGAGCTGCTCATAAATCTAAAAAAGGAGCTGGGGCCGGATCACCCTATTATTCAATTTGTTCTAAAAAAAGCGAATAAAGAGGGGAAAAATCGACATCGACAAAGAATGACGAACATAAAATCGTGAATGAAAAAGCGTTAGGCAAATGATCTACTCTGTTATGTTAGAAGGCGCAAAATCAATAGGTGCCGGAGCCGCTACAATTGCTTCAGCGGGAGCTGCTATCGGTATTGGAAACGTTTTTAGTTCCTTGATCCATTCCGTGGCGCGAAATCCGTCATTGGCGAAACAATTATTTGGTTATGCTATTTTGGGCTTTGCTCTAACCGAAGCTATCGCATTGTTTGCCCTAATGATGGCCTTTTTGATTTCATTCGTATTCCGATTTTTTTCAAAGAAAGGGAAGCTGGCGGGGCCCCAGTAGAGTAACAGACTGAAAAGGTTTGTGAGGTTCCTGCTAGGGCGACTCTCACTCTAGTGGGAAGAAGGCAGGTGGGAACGAGCGGAGCGAGAGCAAAGCAAGTTCCAGTGGCGGGCTGTCTTCATGGTCCCATTTCAATCTTTTTCATGGGAAGATATTCTTAGTTCGCTTTTTCTTCCAAAACCTTTCTTTTTTTTTTCGGTATACCGCTCCGCCAGCAAGGGGCGAACTAACAAAAAAATGTAGTCTTATGTTCTTCTTTCTTTTTTTTTATAAAATGTTTTCTCTTTCTTTTAAGATGAAGGGCGCCCGTTCCACGAGAGGGAGGATTTAGGAGACCTGTTTTGCCATGCTGCTTGCTTTGGCGAGATCTAACCCCACCGGCAACGGCCAGGGATCATCCTGTCAATAGAACAGAAAGAATTCGCTCCTAGGAAAGCCTTAAATCAAAAGGCCTGTAGCTAGCCAAGCCAGGCCTGTTCCCGAAACCAAAGCAAGAAAGCTCAAAGCCAGCAATAAGTCCAGAGCAGGAGCAAGAAGATGGATTCGTGAGTAGCTTTGTGAGGGTAGGCAGTAAAGGAGCGCGTATGCGCGGGTCCTAGCTAGATGCGCTCGAATCCCTTGACTCCAGTGCTATTGAATGGTATAGAATCGGACAAGCAACTTCTTCTCCATGGGGAATGGCAGGAGTGAAATCTCAATCCAAGAGTTCCTTTTCGCGGAATCACAACTAAGAACTATCGAAGTAAGTAGGTCAATGATTTAGCTCAAGAAAGGAATAATCGCCTTTATGCCTTGAGCCTTTTGCCTGCTTCTGCTTCATCTGCAGATCGGATTTTCAGCATCAAATAAGTCAGAGCTGGGCCTTTCGGCTCGGTATTCACTCACAAAGAAGTTAATCCTTAAGTCTAGCCTTTTGGCTTAATTAAGAGTTCTTCCTTACGGGGAAGAAGATTCATTTCTTTTGCGATTGATCTCGTCCTTTTTTGAGTTGCCCATCATAGACAACACGGGAACAGATTGGTCGACGAAAACTGGAATTCCAATTGTGTTGTGACTTTTCTCACCCCCTTTTTATTTAATTCTTTTCTAGATGAGTTGGACGAAGCCCACTTTCCAAACTTTCGATATGCGTGTCATTACCATGAGATCTTTGTTCCTATCTTTTTGGTTTTTGGGCAAATCGAAGGAATTTTCTGTCCCAAGATTTAGGGGTCTATTGGAAGAGCTGGGTCTGTTTGTGAACGTTATAGGTATAGTTCCGGGGGGCGTCCCAATTGACTGCTTTATTGTACCGGCAAGCCCTGCCTATCAATGCAATAGCTTCAGAGCAAGCTATGTGGTTCTACGCCAAATGGCTCCTAAAGCGAAGCAGCTACTAGCTTTAAAGGCCGCTCGCTATGTGTGATTCGATGTTAAGCCCCCTAAAACAGGCTATTGAATTGTTCCTAACCAAAGAAAGGAGATATATGGATTACGTTCATCTCATAAAGATGTTCCTTCAGTATAAAATAAAAGAAACATTGAGCGAGCTACTTCACTGGGGGTGGCGTAAGCTAGAAACTACTTCCATTGAAACAATTTCTTTTGTGCCTTGACTTCTGATTCGGTATCCGTTTTCTTTGGTGTTGTCGATGAACTTCTTCCGGAGCTTCCTTAGCTTCTAGTGCCCACTTGGGCACCTTTTTTCAGGCTTCGAAAGCTACTCACATCTACACCTGTAATAGATTGGATATGCTTCCACATCCCGTTAAATTGAAAAAGGTTATGATTTCGAGGGTTGATAGTAAGTGGACCATAGGCATAGGTAGGTGGGGATGAATAATCCCTAGCAGAGCCCGAGTAATCCTAGAAGAAATCCTCCCAATCAATAAATGATTCATGCCTTACCGGCCCAACCCTTTATGTCATGAATCATAATCATAAGCATGCCTCCCAATCCTTTCATGTGATACGGTATGGCACCAACATGTCTAACCGAGACCTGTGCTCGAGATGGTTCGTTCATGTCATTTCTTCTCCGAGCAGTGCTTCCATTCATGGATTCTCGGTCCTGTACCCATCTTGGTGGTTGTTCAACATCGACTTTTTCCTTGTTAGTGGCAACTCCTAGCGCTAACGACTATAAGTTGACTAGCAAGCTGTAACGACTGAAACTACAGCACAGAATCATTTAGTTTCACCTATACTAGTAGTAAGCGAAACTACGGAACTCAAACCAAGAGAATAGAGCTTCCCTTTCTCGCGCATTCCCCTTGTTCACATCGTCCTTAGAACAAGGCTACGCTCGGCCTTTGATCAGGATGCCGGGGCGGAGTTGAGAACATTCGAATCGGCTTCTTCACGAAATTTTTTCCACATAACATAAAAGGAGTGAATGCAGCCAGCTTGAGATCTCACTTCTAAAGCTTTCATTTTTCTTCTTAGCCGTCGGGTTCCACACCAAGATCAAATAAGGGACCACTAGTTGCATTTCTCATAGACTAAGGTTGGACCACTGCCGGAGAGAAAGGCTGACCCTCTCAAAAAACCCTTAGCACAATAAGAGGTGCGGGGGATGGCGATCCAACTCCTACCTGGCTTAGACGGAACAGACAGAGATCCTTTCAAGTCAAGCCCTCCTCACTCAACAAGGGGAATGACTAGAATCCTGCGGGGGTTAGTAAAAGACTGGGCCAACGGGGCTCCACCTCAAGGAAGAGAGATCAATCCAATCGTTTCTTACATCGGTCTTAGAAAGCAAAGCCCGGGGTTTCTAAACCCTTTGAGTCCTACTCTGAGATGAGAAGTCGAAAGACAGAAAGAGAATTGCCTCTTATTCGTACTCGCTCGCCTATGAACGAGGCAGGTGCTATAACCGTTCGTGAGCCATACCCATAGCTCTCTCACTACCGATAGTTCTCTCACTCCTTCTAGTAAGGGAAAGTTCTGATAAGGAAAGCAATCATAAAAGCATGTCCACACTAAGAAAAGCGTACTCCTAGACTAGTATCTCCGTGTATTCCCTATCGAGAACAAGAAAGAAACTATTAAGACACTAGAAAGAACTCGCTCTTACCGCCGGACGGATACGAACGCATACGAAATCGATCCTATAACAATCGCCTCCAGGCGACCCCCTCGGAAACCCCCTCCGACTCCTATAATGCAAGTGCAATTGAAAGATTCTCGTAAGTGACCAGTGAACCTGCTACTTGCGCAGTTGCTAAAACGTGAATCGCATCTCTAAAGTGAGAAGGATTTGATATTGGGCATTGCCTTCCCTTACTTACTAATGGGAAATCGATCAGTCCAACCTTTTCTGATTCACGTAGCAAAGAAGCCCTTCTAGGTGCCTATTCTTTGTGCGAGGGTGGTAAGGGGTGCTTTCCCTGTGCCCATTGCCCCTACTTTTAGTAATTATATGCTATATAGCCCTAAAAGCTTCTCTTTATCCCATGATATAAGAAATCCCTCAGAAGGTTGGCTCGTTGTTAACAAGCAAATGCGAAGGAAAAGGCTTAAATCTCACATTTCGATGTCACTGCTGAATGTGGTTGCTTGAAAGGCCTAGCTCCAATAATTTGGACTTCTTACTTCTTCTCACTCAACTTCCTTAGAGAACAGCGAGAACTCTAAAGAAATAACAACCCTAATGGGTTCACCCATCAACTGCTAGAAAACCTTTTTTTTCAACAACGAAGTAGCAACTACCTTAAATCAGCTATTAATACGGTTAGCCCCCTCGGGAAGAACCCAGAGAAAAGAGCTATACAAGAGACATTGTCCATACAAAGACTTGAGGTGACTAGCCTTAGCTAACAGCAGAGGTATTCTCTTTGCACTTGCTCCAGACTATCTTGCTTGGATCACCGCTACCTCACTCCCTATCCGATTCTTCTCCTCAGGATATTCAATCGGCTTATTCTCCGACAATAGATATTCGGAGTCTCCCCCCCTCTTCCTTCTCTTATGAGTGGATATTAAAAACAAAGGAACTAGTCTTAGGACACTTTCAGAGGCAGAATAACAAGCAGAAGCAGGAGATACTAGAGCATAGCTATAGCTCCTTCCAATACTTGGCTACTTAACTACTTACCTCGGTACCTGCCTTCTTAGGACAATCACCTATCCGTTCTCTCTCTTTCTACTTGTTAAGATCTTCAGTTCCTTTTAAATCAAAATAAATAATTAAAACATTTTACCATTCCTAATATATAGTAGCGTACTGGACTCCATCTACATAAGTAGAAGCATTCAAGAAGAACTTGACAGTTCTTATTTCAATTTTCCGACTCTCATCTTGTTAACTGACTTAAGCACAATACTTATCCAAAGCAAAGACAGGACAAGTTGAAAGAGCTTCGGTAGTTATACTTTCTGTCTCGCGTAAGAAAGAGAGTTTAGAGTGCCATACAAAGAACCTTAGATAAGGTTCCCATTGCCTGAAGTGAAGAGTAAACCTTCCACACAAGGCAATCTTCTGATAGAGGGGAAGAGGGAGAGCACCCGACTTGCTTGTTGACACGTGAGGGAAAATAGGAGTCTGAGGTGGCAGGATTTACCACTAGAGCCCTATGGTAGTGATGGTTGAATCAGTTTCCTTTGGTATATAGGATCAAGGCAGATTAAAGGAAGGAATTGATAGAGTCAGATTCATCTGCAGCTCCTTACTTCTTTTTCTAAGTGAATAGGAATTACCTTTAATTGAATCAGTCTATTACTTCTGAGTAAGGCACTCTCCTAAAAAAAAGTAAACAAGAGTTAACAGCAGGCACAATAGAAAGGCAGTTGGAAGCAGGCGATAGGCTTAGATCAGATGCAAGCAAGGAAAGCTGCCCATTAGAGGAAAGGAAAGGACGAAGCACATTGAAGTTGATTGCCACCCAGTTCGTGAGAAAAAAAGTTCTGGCATATTGAAAGCATCCCATGTACCAGCCTGATTCCAGCTTGCAGATTTCTCTCTCCACTCCATTAATTCCCAAAATTAGACTTTCTTTTTGATTTGACTCACCCGGGCGTACTCCTTTTTTTAACCTGATGAGATTCGTCTTTTTTTTACTTGCTTGAAAATGCAAATCGGTTGAGGATTTTACTGTTATGATCTCTTGGCCCGTGCCTCCGTAGTGTAGTGTAAGTTCTTAGACCAAGATTCGAAACCTTGTCTTTCCCGCTTCCCTTCGCAGGAAATTTTTTACAGAAAGTAGCGACACTGATACCTTAGAACTACCAAGTACCAGGCCTAGACCGGGGAGTCGGAACTAATAACAGCTTTTATAAACTCCAAATCCAACTCTTCCAACTCCAAGTTGAACGCAGGAAACTCTACCTACAACCCTCAATTCCGGAGGTTGGCAGCTCATCAACTACGAGAAAAATGTGATCGCAATCAAGCACATAACATTGAATCTCGTGCAAGACATTCTTTAGCTAAGTCTATAGCAGCTGATTCAATAGCGGATGGTCTTGTTGAAGGCTTTTTTACTTCTACTGAGAGCAAAGTCCTTACTTACCAGACCGGGCTACTTGAATAGCAGAAAGAAAAAATGTCACGAACCCAACTCCTAGGTCACTAGGAAGAAGAATGGAGGGAAATAGAAGAGGTCCTGTAAAGAAGCTTTCATTCGATGCTTCTGATTCAACTCCCAGACAAACAAGGAAGTATGCGCGAAGATAGGGTTAGTCCCTGCGGCAGGCATTATCCGGGAACGATTATCCGGGAACTTACAGAAGGTTGGCGTGACACGCCTAAATCCACAACGCTTCAGGCGAAGAGATATATCTTTCCGCTTTAGCGGCTTGAACCCTTCGATCAAGAGATACCTTAAATCAAATCAACTAAGTAGCTGACCTCTTAGACGTTCGTGGGTATTCAAATTCATACATAATCTTCTCCGACATGAGATAGAGTGAGAGGGCCTATTCCATAGAACAAACTCAGCAAAGAAGGATCCGTATTCCACCTCAGATGGTAGAAGGGGCAACTCAGCCTTGTCTTTTTCTTTGGGCTAGGAACCCAGGAGAATGTTCAAAGCGATAAGAGAACAGGTCTTTTCAGAGAAGCTCTTGCCGCTCTTCTGTTAGAGCTCTTTAGTCCCATCCCTACCAAAAAAAGATCTCCCCTTAAAAGGTACGACTGAAAGGAGTCGTCTCGGTCTTCTCGAAAGGGAATTCTTTGACCGGCGGGTGCGAATCGGTAGCTCTAAAACTAGCTCTGGCGAGTTTACTTCTTCTTCTCTTGTGTAATTGTAAGTCGGTTTACCAGATCCATCATACGACGAGAATCTAATCGATATGGAGAGAACTTCCTCGGACATTCACATTTATCCAGTATCTTTTGGGAAGCATTGTTTTTCATGAAGATGAGAGATCTGTATTGCGGGCCAAGAGGAATGATATCCGAGAAGTTGTCCAGCTACAAAAGAAAGCGAGGATCCGGGCCGCTTTAACCAGGGTACCTAAAAGATGTTAGTCTCCAGCGCAGAATGAACCGCGCTAGACGCGAACGACCTATCGAACAAGCATAGCATAGTTTCAAAGAGCAAAACTAAAGACCACCCGCCGGTAGCCGACTGGAGAAACTATAGCACACCAGATTTCCAACTAGCAAGTCAAGAGGCCGAGTCCGGTAGAATGTACCCTCTTGTGGTACGCAACACCGACATGAGAAAGTCATGAACGGGGCAAAACAGCTGACATTTTAAAGGAAAGGGTTTCGAAGCTCTTTCAAAGTCAAGTTTAGGATTCGCTTTCCAATCCGCAAGGGACCTAATAATCATTATTAGAAAGAGTTAAGAAAAGACAACAAGTTAAATACTTGCTTTCGCGTACTCCTCTTTCTTTTTCCTATATTCATTCTAAACTAAAAAGAATAAGAGCCTTTCTTAACTCTTGAATTGGAAGGGGAGGCCCGTTTAGGAGCGCCGTTTTCATAAAACTCGAAATATCGTACTATTCTTTGGTTGCGCTATGCGCTATAGCTTTCTTTGCTAAATAAGACATTCTCACTTTTTTATAAGATATTACATAAGCGGGGGCTAGACCCTGAAGAAAAGACTCTGTACAGGGTTCAACATCTTCTTTTTAGGTTGTGAACAGCGTCTTAGCGCCTTAGTATGATAAGGGCATCTTTCATGCAAATAAGAAGATTGAACTCTGTCTTTCGGATCCAACCTCCAGAGTCAGTCAAGGTTTTGATAGAAGTAGGCTTCTCGTTAGCGGAAATCCTACTTTAGAGGAATCAATAGGGTCTTCATACCCCGCCTTAGAAAGAAAGAGGCTAAAGTGACTTTCCTGCGAAAGACCTCTTGATCTTAGACTTTGCACTGCAAGGTAGTTGACTTACTTAGTGCTTGCATTAAGGTATGTAATCGCTAAAGCGAAGCTTTTGGAACTCTTCCTTTTATTTCTTTTACAAGTGTAATAAAGAAAAGTACTCCTTCTCTTTTCATGCCTTAGAGAAGAGTGAATATACTCTCGGGTCTTTTAGAACGAGTAACTCTTCTTGGTCCTTGCCTTTCGTCTTAAGCTCTTAATGACAAGGGGCCTCTGAACTTCTTAAGTTCACTTCTCCTGAAAGAGTCTTAATGGTAGAAGAAACAGCTGATGGTGAAGTCAGTGAAGAAGATTTTTCCTATAATACGCATCGAATGGGCAGAATGCGCTCTTAGCAATTGAATCAGAATAGGCTGTTGGAGAAGGGCTTGTTTGCTATTAAATAGAATCGGTTGTTAACGAATAAGCTGCTTGAGTAACCGATGTGATGTGAGAGTATGAGTTACAGAAAGAATAGGGTTTGTTCCATCAGACGCTCTTGCTGGACTAGCAATTGAATCCGTAACCTTTGTTATTTCATCTCCGGCTATTGAATCAGCTGAGAATGCTACCGATACCGGAGCTGCTAAACTAAAGGAAGTGACATGACATAGTTAATGAGGAAGGGGTATGCATCGTAAAAATGAAAAAGACTTCCTTTGTATTCATCCCATCTGAGATCGAATGAGGGTAATTCTTTATAGATCAGATCTGCAGCGCTTACTGATTCAATCACAGCTGATACGCATTCAATTGCAAACAGAACACTGGTTAATTGAACAGTTAGCAAATCTGTACCCCTAGCGGCCTATTCTCTAGCAGCTGATTCTAGACCAGCCGATTCAATTGCAGCTACTTCAAAAAAACTTCCTATTATGGCTATGTAAAGGGACCGGCTTCCCAGAAAGGTTAATGCCCTAGGATTTCCTTCGGAACCATATGGAACTGGGTGAGGGATTCCCTGAAACCAGAGCACCTAAAAAGCGATAACAAGCTAAAAGGCGCATCTCTCTAAGCCAAGATCGTCTGCTCCTCAGCAATTGATCCAAAAAGCCCCACAGCTCCTTCTTAGGCGAGCGAAGTGACCTCCGTTGGACGTTGGAAGAAAGAAGCTAATAGAGTCATAGAAGATCCCGAAAGAGGCGAATTGCCAGAAAGTTTCTCAAACCCGATCCTTGCATCATCTGATCTCGATCGGGTTAACTCCTAACAGTGAGCATCGAATAAGCCAATTGACACTATCGTCTGTTTACAGCAAATCAAGATTAGATGGACAAAGAGAGCTTCAGTCAACACAGTCCTAGAAGCTCCATTCATGCCCACTTCTATTCCTAAGAGCCCATCATTCTACTCAAAAGAGGACGGAGGCTACTTTCGGGACATTGGTTGCAGCGATTTGTAGACCAATAGCAAAAGCAGCAACGATTCGATGCTCTCAAGCAGATCTTCCTCCAAGAGTCAGAGCGCATTCGAGGTCTAATGAAATTCCCGGATCGAGTTCTGACCCTTATCGAGCAGGAAATAGGAATAGAATCGGACAAAGAGCTGTTAGCAGGGCTTGTTCACGACTGTTAGAAGGAATCATTGGACAAAAGGAGGAGACGAAGATCGGCCGGCGAGAGGGTTCTCTGCTTCAATATCCCACTAGTCAATAAAGGGGGTGAGTGCACCAATCCAGAAAGAGCCCGTGCCATTATATCCATTCCCATTTCCTTGGAAGGAATGGAAGGAATCTCCGGGGATCAGTACTGCTTTACTAAACCCGAGTTAGTCAAATGCTATTGAATTCTTTATTAAGGGGAATGGAATTTTGTCCAAAAAAGCGGTTAATCAAAGAGGAAATGAAGAATCATAGGTTATTCAAGAGGACTGATGACTTTCCTAAGGGCGCAAGGCCAGGAAAGGTTGCGGGCTATCATTCGTATCTTAAGGCAGTTCAGTTACTTGCATCAACAGGAAAGGGATCAGCCCCAGTGTCGTTTTAGTTCACCGGCGGCGGTGGGATCGCTTAGTGTCTCAGGTTTCTTTGGATGATCGGACTATACACCCCCTAGCCCAGCCTCTGGCTTAGCGGCAACAGCCTTTGAAAACAGAGACTTCTGGAAATAGGTCGAATTCTTATCTGGTCGGAAGAGGAACGAACCGCCCCCATTGTTTCTCAGGAAGAATTTTGACCAGGATCTAGTGACGAGAGAGGAATCGAACCTACGAGTTCCCCAATGATGAGTTGGGTGCTTTAAGCAAGCATTCAGCCATGGATCTCACATCGGGTTTCGAGATATGGGCAAACTAATGCTCCTCAGCTATTTCAACTCAAAAAGGAGCTATGGGAGATGCAGCAAAACAACCTGTCAGTTGGAGAATATTACTGCAAACTGAAGGATCTGTGGGATCAGATTGAAGAATTGGAAGAGATACCAGAATGCAGCTGTGGTGCAATGGCCAAATGCACCTGCAATGTTGTGAAGAAAGTGTTAGAAATGGAACAGAACAACAAACTTCTCAAGTTTCTCATGGGACTGAACTCAGGTTATGACCAGATGAAGACTAATTTCCTAGGGATGGAGCCCTTGCGTCAATAAAGCCTACAACTTGGTTCTTCAAGTTGAAAGGCAAAAACAGATCACTGGAGAGATTAATCTTGGAGCAGAAGTGAGTGCTTTGGCTGTGAACAGACAAGGTCAAAGCCTTGGACCACTTCAGAACTTCCAGAAGAAAGATTACAAGAAAATGAGGATGGAAAGGGAAGCCAAAAGGTGTGACCACTGTGGGATGAGAGGACATCTCAAGGAAGAATGCTTCAAGCTAGTGGGATATCCAGATTGGTTCAAAAACCCTAAGGGAAAACCAAACCAGAGACAGGCTGCAAATGTGACAAGGGAAGGAAATCTCTATGCAGGAGACAACCCTCTAGACTTTGGAAATCAACAAGGTGAAAGCAGTGGAGTGAAACCAGATAACAATTTCATTTGGTGCAGGAAATGATGTTGGAGAGAAGCAGAATGGAACAGTGACTAGCCAGAGCAATTTTGCAGGTAATGTTACAGTCACAAAAGAGATGAGTGATGCAAAGTTGTGTGCTTTGAGTGCATGGCTTATAGATTCAGGTGCTAGTGATCACTTTACAGGGAACAAAGAAATTATGAGCAATGTTAGAACTCTAAGGAAAGAAATTAGAGTAGGTTTACCTGATGGAAGTGTTAAAACTGTTAATGAAGTGGGAAATGTCAAGATATCTCCTAATGTGACATTGACTGGTGTTTTATATGTCAATGATTTTAAGCATAACTTACTATCAGTAAGTAAACTTCTTGAGAGTAGAAATTTGAGGCTGTTGTTTGATAATCAAAGAAAACTATAGCGCGTTACTAACGCTATAGGCTTTCGCGCTAGCTCGCTCACCCGTTGCTTGTTCCCCCTGCCTCGAATCGACTAGCTAGTGGACGCTACAAGCGGACAAGCTCTGCTCAGCTTCATGGATGCATTTTCAGGATATCATCAAATCAGCCTATATGAGCCTGACAGAAACAGGACAGCGTTCGTCACTGAGGAAGGAGTCTTCTGCTTCAGAGCTATGCCTTTTGGCCTGAAAAACGCAGGAGCAACTTTCCAGAGGGGAATGGATCACATATTCACAAAGCAGAAAGGTAGGAACATAGAGGTATATGTCGATGATTCAATAGTCAAGAGCATCACCGAAGAAGTTGGCTGACCTCAAAGAAACATTCGCCACATTGCGCAAGTACAAGATGAGACTCAATCCCAAAAAATGTTGGGGTAAAGTCGGGCAAATTTTGAGGTTTCCTCGTTAGCGAAAGAGGAAGAGATGCTAACCCAGAGAAAGTGGAGGCGATCCTTAATCTGCCTGAGCCCAAGTGCACCAGGGATGTCATGAGGCTAACAGGCAGAATGGCAGCTCTCACCAGATTCATCAGCAAATCAGCTGACAAGGCCTTACCTTTCTTTCAGCTCCTTAGGGGTAACAAGACCTTCAAATGGGGAGAGGAAGAAAGGACAGCGTTCGCAGCAATAAAAGAGCATCTAAAGAAACTTCCTACGGTCACAAGACCGAAAGAAGGAGAGAGGTTGCAGCTATACATTTCAGCATCACCCAAAACGGTAGCAGCAGTTCTGTTGGTTGAGCGCATCAAGACCCAACTACCCATCTATTTTGTCAGCCATGTCCTAAACGAGGCTGAGCAAAGGTACCCTTTGCTGGAAAAAATGTCCTTAGCCGTCATGATAGCCGCAAGGAAGCTCAGGCCCTATTTCGACGCTCACACTATACAGGTGCTCAGCAACCACCCGTTAGAAAAAGCATTGCAGAAGCTGGACACGTCGGGTAGGCTGCTCAGGTGGGCGGTAGAGCTCTCCGAATTTGAAGTAGAGTACAAGCCAAGGACAGCGATCAAAGCTCAAGCCTTGGCGGATTTCATAGTAGAGGCCTCCTACGAAGAAGAAGAGGAACCGGTTGGGGTCTGGAAATTAGCAGTAGACGGATCTGCGGCGCAGACCGGTTCAGGAGCTGGGATCATCATGACTTCGCCAGAGGGAAATGTGTTTGAATACGCAATCAAATTCAAGGCCTCGAACAATGAAGCAGAGTACGAAGCAGCAATAGCAGGTATAAAAATGTGCATGGCAGCAGATGCCAAAAAGATAAGGCTCCAGACCGATTCCCAGCTGGTAGCAAGTCAAATCAGAGGGGAGTATGAAGCTCGAGAACCAGCTATGCAAAAATATCTGCAGATGATTAAAGATCTAGCAGCACAGTTGATCAGCCTCGAAGTAGTGCTGGTCCCCAGGGCCGACAATTCTCAGGCGGATGCCTTGTCAAAACTAGCCAGCTCTACACTCCAGGATCTGAACAGAACAGTCATGGTGGAAGTCATGGAACAGCGCAGCATAGATAAGGCAGAGCGCATCAACTGCGTTACAGCACAAAAGGAATGGTACGATGACATCCAAGAGTACAAGTTAACAGGGAAGCTGCCCGACGACCAGACAATCGCGAAGGCAGTAAAAAGAGACTCACACTGGTACATCATCTATCAGGGGCAATTGTACAAGAGGTCTGACTCATACCCTCTATTGCGCTGCACCTCCGAAAGCGAGAAACTCCCAGCAATGGAAGAAGCTCCTGAGGGGATCTGCGGAAATCACATCGGAGGAAAAGCACTAAGTCATGAGGTGATGAGAAGAGGAAACTATTGGCCTACAATGGTGAAAGACTGCCTCAGATACGTGAAGAAGTGTGATAAGTGTCAAAAATTCGCCCCAGTAATGAATCAGCCAGCGAATGATCTATGTCCAATCCTTAACCCTATACCTTTTGCTCAGTGGGGAATGGATATTTTAGGCCCCTTCACCACAGCATCAGGTGGGCGGAAATATTTGATCGTAGCTGTTGATTACTTTACCAAGTGGATTGAGGCCGAACCCACCAAGTTTATCAAAGCCAGGCAAGTCAGATCCTTCATTTGGAAGAACATCATTACAAGATTCGGTATTCCACAGTGCATTGTGTTTGACCATGGCACTCAATTCGACTGCGACACCATCAAAGACTACTGTGCTGAATTCAAGATCAAGTTCGCGAGCGCTGCGGTATGCCACCCTCAGAGCAATGGCCAAGCTGAAGCGGCAAATAAACAGATTCTGCTAGCCTTACAGAAAAAGCTGGAGGAACACAAGGGGCTATGGGCAGATTTAGTGCCAGAAGTACTCTGGGCTAATAGAACCACAGAAAAGGGGGCTACAGGCAAAAGCCCATTCTCACTAGCCTTTGGAGCTGAGGCGGTGGTCCCCATAGAAGTCGGTTTGCCTAGCTTTCGAGTTCAGCATTACGACCCTGAAGTCAACGAACAACTCATGAGGGAAGCACTAGATCAACTGCCAGAGATGAGGCTCCAAGCAGCTCTTAAGCTAGCAGCACAGAAGAACAGGATGAGCAGGATTTACAACAGGAGAGTCAGGCACAGACCTTTGACAGAGGGAGACCTGGTGCTGAGAAGAACAGCAGCGGTAGGAAAGGGAAATGTACATGGAAAATTCACTGCCAACTGGGAAGGCCCCTACCAGATCTGCGAGCAGGTGGCACCAGGGTCATACAAGCTCATGACTGTAGAAGGAGAACCACTGAAAAACAGCTTTAATGCAGATGTCCTGAAAAAGTACTTCGTTTAAATATTGTCATTAGCAATATGCTTTGTAAGAAAGGCCAGTAGAGCCCAAGTATGAAATAAAAGAACTCTTAAAGTTCTTATTATGAATTATTCGCACTAACATTTGCTCTTATCCGTGCACAACACAATTAGATGACGTTAATAGTCCTTTAACAAAAAAGGGGCCCAAAACGCGTCAATAAGCGCAGAAATAACAAAAAAAAGCAGAGGGAAAGGTTGGAGCATAGAGCCCAGCCAAAGCCCTCTGCAGCAACGCAAAGGCTTGAGTTACAACTCAACCTAATCTACGACTAGCAAGACACGAAGAACGACTGGCAAGGTTGAAGCATAAAGCTTAGCCCAAGCCCACAACAGTCGAGGTAAAGACTGAGACCCGAGCTCAGTCAAGCCATATAACATGGTAAAGCTAGGCAAAGATCTAGCTAAAGCCAAACAGTCGCAAGGTGGGATTGACCAACAGGAGTGATTGGCTATTTTCCCTTAACTGAATCAGTGGAAGAAGCTACTCAATGAGAGATTCGGGCGTTCTCACGCTTAATCCCCTACAGCAACTGAAAAGGGAGAAGAATGAGAAGGTGCCAGTATACAAAAGAGATGGAGTAGAAGGGGGTGAGGAAAACAAGAGCCTCAAAGAAGCCCCTCTGAGAGTGCCTCAACCAAGGCTTTCCTTGCTGCTGCTTATCGACCGGCAGACCGGCTACCAGCAGCAAGAATGGAATCTTTTGAGCCTTCAGTTCTTCTTGCCTACATTTAGGATGAATACCAAATCTACAGTTTCACTATCTCTTTCAGTGCCTTCTTCGATTCCCCTTGAAGTAGGGGGTTTCCGTGGGAACGAGATCAATCAATGAAGGGTCAAGAGGAAGAAGAAAAGAAGACTAATCTGGCCCGAAGATGCTTTACTTCGAGTTCTTGGAGTGACAGCTTTGTAAACAAAGGTTCCTTACTCTATTACTTTTTGATCTGAAAGAAGTGACAGAAGAAAGGGCATATACCCCCGCCCAGGCAAGTGCCACCTCAACAGCTATATTCTAAATCGTTA